CCAATCCCATTAGATAACAGAAAAAGAAATGAATTGAAAATTCGATTTGTTTGATGAGATCAAGAAAGAATCATAAATATATATATAGAGTTAATATCTTTTTATTACTTAACTTATGGATGGATTTTATTCTTCAACAAAAGATTCGCAGCAAAGAGATATTTCATCTAGCAGGAAATCTCGATTTTTGAGTCCAAGAAATAGGATCAAACAAAGTGCGTGACATAGTAATGAATAGGGCTTGTATTTATTAAATGTGCGTAGATAGCTATCTATTTATACGTTTCTATAGATATGTTAGATATGTTTCCTCCTTCATTTTTATTGCGGGTGGATTCGAGACCGCACATACCGCACTCTAGCTAAATTGTTATTTTCTAGTCAATTTGCTATTCAAGGAAAAATGGAAGCACGGCAATTTACTGAGAATTTGCTATCGGGATCATATCATATAGGGGGAAGATGGGCGATTAGCTATTTGTATAAGCATTTCTGCTCTGGGGTTTCCATCGACTTTTAGTTGCAAACAGAATGGAAATTGGTTTATTGAAAATAATTAATACGGGTTAGTTTAGTTAACTATCAATATATCAATTTATATATTATTAGTATTAGATTATATATATATTATTAGATATATAATATTATATATATTATTATATAATAGAATTATAATAGAATAGGGATTCTAAAATAGGGATTAGGAATCTCAAATTTTCAATTCAAATACAAGAATCATTCATCAATTTCAAGTTACATTTCATAGTTAATGGTTCCAATTTGCCCCGAATTATGACTTTGGTGACGGAAAAATCACATTAAGTTTTTTTTTTCAATATCAAAAGGAAAAGTTTTTGGATATTTATGTTTTGAGATACTATCCATATAAACATATAACCAAAGGAATGGACCCAATACAAAAAACGATGGGTTTATTTCGGGGCAAGGGATTAAAGAAAATGGGATTCAAAATGAAAAATCCAAGTGAAATAAAAAAGAAAGAAATTAAGTAATCCCACATCCCATCCAAAGAAAGAGAGACTATTCTCATCTATTTCAATATTCTCATCTATTTCGTAAGGTATTATTTTGGTTTGGCGACATGGCCGAGCGGTAAGGCGGGGGACTGCAAATCCTTTTTCCCCAGTTCAAATCCGGGTGTCGCCTGATCAACAAAAAGGAGAAAATCTTGTATTTGATTTGGCTGATATAACTCGATTAGTTTTTCTCCAGCAGAAGCAAACGTAGGAAAAGGCCTTTGGATACTTGCTTGATTCTAAACATCTGGAAGTTCCGTTTTCTAAACAGAAAGTGCTAGAAATGCTTGCCTTTAGGATTCTGGGTAAGATTCCCCGAAAGATTCGAGTAGTGGAATGAAAAAAATTTCATATTTCATATAAGGATTTCCTGATTCCATTCCACTACGTAATGGGGTGTTTCATTACTGGTTCTTGAATTCAATTCGATAGCCTGATGGAAAATTGACTTTTTTTGATAGATAAGATGCACTACACCTAGAAAAAATGCAAAAAGAAAGAATGAATTGAATTTCTTTTCAATAAACCAAAATCAAGAATGAATAAGTAATCCTCGGGTTGATCCCGGAGATAAATATTAGACAGTAATGATTAGATGAAACGGGAAACAGAGGGATGGAGTAGATCGTTATCTACTCCTGAATCTAAATTCATTTTTAGGGCTTTTCCCGAATTTTTTACCTAATACCTAACCTAACTAAAATAGCTAAAATAAAAGACAAGAAAAGAAAGAATAGCTTTTCTACATCTTATCTTAAGATTCAGCGGATTCCCCCTGATATTTCCAAACGTGTGACTGCGTATTTTTTTATGCTTACCCCCTTACGATTCCACTAGAAAAAGAGTATCACTTGTTGGAAGCGGATTTATTGGAGCCTTTCATCAACGGCGTTAGGTCATAATCCCCTTTTTTTTGACTATGCGCCATTGATCCCACTATTATTAGTGAACACTAGTGGAATATCCTTCATAGAGACAGGAGACATAATTGACATGGATATAGTAAGTCTTGCTTGGGCTGCTTTAATGGTCGTCTTTACTTTTTCTCTGTCCCTCGTAGTATGGGGGCGAAGTGGACTCTAAAGGCACTACTAATTGATTGACGTGAAGAATCAAGCTGTATGGATTGTTTTATAGACACACTTTTTTATTTTATTTATTTTAAAAAGCCCTTCTTTTTTTTTGATGTATATATATTTTATGTATACATAAAATATAAAGATATAAAGTATATAATATACAACTTCTTCCATTACAATAAGCCTAATTGGGAGTATGCTAGCTAGTATGGTAGAAAGATGCTTTCTACCATACTATCGGATCTCATATAATAGTATCCCGCTAATTCGCATTCCACTTACGACGCAAAATTCCAATTAATCCTTTTGATTTCTTCGATTTCTTCAATAGGTGCCTCAAAAAAACAATCAAGTTTCATTCAACTTAATCACTTTGACTCACGGTTTTTACATATATTATAAGTAAAAAGGCAGTAGGAACTAGAATGAAGAGTGCAGTAGCAATAAATGCGAGAATATTGACTTCCATAATCTCAGTGTTTTTTATTTTTCATTTTTATTAGGCAATAATTCGGGATTTAATCCCATAGAGATGAGCAAATTTTCACCCCGAAAATTCAATGGGCTGAATTCAACCTCGATGATATTGAATCCGATCAATATCATGAATAAAATATCTGAGCTATCAAATCAATTCATCGTTTAAAATGGAATAGTATACCACAGGAAGATCTTTTTTTTAGCCATACCAAATTCAAAATCGGATTCATGATCCAATTCACATGATTCAATTCAATCGACTTCCTTTCTCTTTTGGATTCTTTTTTCTTTTTTTCTTATTTATTATTTTATTTCTCCTTCTTTCTTGTTTTTCTATAAATTAGACCCCATTCCTTGTAGATTCATCTGATGAATCTGATGAAGTAGTATTTGAATACTCTTTACGTTTCATTTCCGTTGGTTACAAACAAACCAACTCAAACAAACAATAGAAGCTAAATAAAAAAGAAGAAGGAGTTAACTACTTTTTTTAATGATCTAATTTGCGTGGAAAACAAATCAAACAAGTATCCTAAAAAAGTCCTAGTAGTATTATACTACTACTAAGATATAATAAAGATTGAATATTCTAGCAACGTTCACTATGTATAGTCTGTCTTCGACAGCACTTCTCTTAAAAAAAAATTCATTCTCTCTAAAAAGAGTTTGGATCCTTTTTTTCATGTTATTGGCTTTTATTTGATTGATTTTATTCCGTCGGGACTGACGGGGCTCGAACCCGCAGCTTCCGCCTTGACAGGGCGGTGCTCTAACCAATTGAACTACAATCCCCATGAAATCAAGCTATCGAGTATACATATATATATTTATACTTGCATTGAAACTAAACGATTTCAATTTTGATTCGAATCTCGGTTTTATAAGGATCACCGAGGCACGAGGGATATACTGATATATCGATACTTTATCGAGAGCGACACATAACATATTATTAGTTCAGCACTGTCCAAATGGAATGAAAACCCATCTTTATCGTTAAAAAAAAAGTTTTTTCTTTATTAAGATATAAGACTATTTTGAAAATCGTAAATTGAGATTAGAGTTCTTAGCAAAATAGGAATTTTTGCTAACAAAAAAATGGAACAGAGCAATTCAAGCGGTAAGGATATATCCGAAATTTTTTTATTCGTTAATATCCGTCATTTTTGAAGAACAAAGAAAAAGTCTATATCATTTCATGGCGGATCAGGGAATTCTTGGGCCGAGCTGGATTTGAACCAGCGTAGACATATTGCCAACGAATTTACAGTCCGTCCCCATTAACCGCTCGGGCATCGACCCAGGAAGAAGCCATTCTAGGCTTAGTTAGAAGCCTAGATCAACTTCTTTTCGTAGTACCCTACCCCCAGGGGAAGTCGAATCCCCGCCGCCTCCTTGAAAGAGAGATGTCCTGAACCACTAGACGATGGGGGCATACTTGCCCAACCGCCATCATATTATACGATACGATGATTATCATATGATAAGTTTTTTTATATTGTCAATATAACGGAAGAGTCTGATTAGACTCGAAAGGTCTTTCCCTCTTTCATATAATTTCATAAAATTTTTTGATTCATGATTTTTTTCCTAAAAAATTCATTCTAATCGACATCTAGAAATAGGAAATTCTTGATTCGATACTATAGAGAATAGAGTTTTTTTTAATTCAAATAGAGTGTCTATATCTATATTTATTCATTATTCAATCTCTATTTATTCGTCATTAATTCACAAAAAAAGAAAAAAATCAAGATAAATCTAAATAAATAGAAGTAATATGAAGTCAGGATCCTTCTTTCAATAAAATTGAAATTTTTTTATTTAAGAATAAGCAAGTAAATTAACAAACAATATGAAATTGGGAAGGCGTGGATCAAGACAAGAAGTTCTCAAAATTTTTTCTTAAAGAATTTGTTTGATTCGGCGGACAAGTTGCACCTTTTTATCATATGATTCAATCAAATATCTTTCATATTTGTTCATTTTGAAGATCATATCAATCAAATTAATTATTGATTTATTAGAATATATATTTAATAGATTTATTAGAATATATATTTAATAGAATAGAAATAGAGAAGTCAATTTCAGTCTTGAAACAATTCATTCCAGTTTTATTTCTCAACCCGTATGTTCAACCTATACCCTAGAATAATATCTAAATAAATCCAATTTTTCGTTCTGGAATCAACCATATCCATTCTGAGTCTATTGCTGAGTCTAATGCATATATATTTATTACATAAAAATCGATTTTTTAGATCTAATCTATATATTATTTTAGATATATGACATGGAATCTTTATTTAGTATGTAATATTAATGAAATGGAATATATAATCTATATATATAAATTATACAACATATCTCTATAGAATAGATATATCTTGTATGCATATTA